TAGGAACGATGAATACATGAAGTCTTTCCTTTTCTAAACATAAGGGGATTAGATTCAAAAAGGGTCTAAGAGGCAACCCGCCTACAGAATAAGTAAGCCCGACCGACGAACTGTTCGTCTGTTTGACACCGAGGATCCCCTTCTATACCGTTAGAATAATGAATCAAGGAAATCCTATCAAATCGTCTGTGCTCACGAATCTATTGTGGAAGCTTAATGAAAATAAATTATCGTAGTATAGTAGTAGTAACAGTCAACACAGTAGCTGTAACGTGACCAGCGCTTTGTCCTTTATATATATCTATATAATAATAATAAGGCTGCAACTGCGCTGAATGATAAAGCCTTATTCCCATTCAATTTGTGAGGAAAAACCTCACCTACTCTCTTCCAATGAATTCTATTAAGTAGTGACAGGGGTTAATAAGGAGTTAAGACTGGGTTCCCTGTTCTTAATATAATAGGGCTACCTGTGCCTGCAACAACTGGGTTACCCTTTCTCCTTCTCCTGACAACTGGTTAGCTAGCCGTCCTCCTAACAACAGGATTCCCATCCTGCAGCAACACTTGAAGAACCATGTTACCCTGGATCCCATTCCTTCCCTTGTTTTCCTGTCTTACCCAGCTTCCCTGCTTGCTTTTCTTCTTACAAGGCTATCCGTTTTCCTTCTTACCCTGTTTCCCTTGAACCTCCAATCAAGAGACGAAGACCCCCGTTCAAGGCTCTCCCAGAGCCCTTTCTCTACCTTTCAGATGAAGCTTCCGAGAGTACAAAGGGGTTAACAAAGCTAAGTCATAACTCATTCGCCGGAGGGGGAGTTAGAGGGCTATAACAGTCGCTTAGCTGCCCGCCGTTGGCACCTCGGCAACAGCTTGCCCGGCAACAGCCCGAATCCCCTACTTACATCGGCAACAGCTGGGTTTCCTTTCTAAAACTCATTCACTGGCAACAGCCCTTGGATTCCTTCTTACCTCGGAAACAGGCTCCTCGGCAACAGCTGGTTCCCTTTCATACCTCGGCAACTTGAATTCCCTTCTTCTCCCTGTCTTACCTTGCAATCCTGTAACCCTTGAAGACTGCCCCTTTCAGCTTCTTCTTCAATGACAACGGAACGGAGTTAAGAGGTTAGTATATATATTAAGTCGATAACTGCAGTGCCTTAATGCACTCCTTAGAACAGCAATAAGTCATTCTAGCTTACTGGTTGCCCGGCACCGGTTAGCCCTATAGTCCAATAGTGGAGCTGCTCTTACACCGAGTCAATTGAATACCTAGCTTTCAGATGTTGATTCAATGTTGTGCCAGATGTTTGATCTTACTGTGAGTTTGATACGTGGGAAATAAGAGAATAGGTTGCATCGCAACAAAAGCTTGATGAGAGGTAGCTTCATGGAGTGGAATGAGCATCATAATCGATGTGATTTGATTCCATCGGATATGTGTCATAAGAGATGTGATCAGATTCCGACTCCTTGATTCCTTGCTTTCCCAATTCCTCGCATTTCTCTCTAAGAAAGCTGTGACATCGCACTGGAAGATCCTTGTCAGTTCTCGCTTTCATGAGAATGTCAAGATCAGATTAGGTTCCTGATCCACGCAAGAGTAACACCCCAAACAAAGGATAGAATTGGTTCTCTTGGCGGGTTCGACCCCCGCCTATCCTAATCGACGTATTTGCGTCGTAAGAGAAGAGATACTTGACTTTTGAGTGTGATAGGATGCGAAAACCCATAGGCCCAATAGTGGTTTACGTAACCCGGCAACCGACTGGGGCAGAGTACCGTCCTTTCATCACTTAAAGGTAACACCGGAAGGATGTTATTTAAAACCAATAACAACGTAAAAAACACGTGGTTTTGCATGTAGGTGAAGGGTCAAATTGATCAAAAAAGGAACGCTCTCACTAAGTAAAACGGCTTTTCTAGGTTTTGTAGCTAGGGCTAGATGGATTTCGTGTCAAAAGAAAAACGAGTGAAAAGACCATTTCAAGCAAAAAAGACGGGGTTTTAGACTTTTTTCCAAAAAGCATGCCACTTCACTTCTTATTCACTTCCTCACTTTGTTTACTTCGTAACCTTTGGTATTGCGTCTCATCCAGGTGATTAATATCACGTCATAGCATTTCTTCCCCTGCTTCTGAAAGAAAAGAATCATATGACTTACCTAGGCGGTTGTACCACTTGAAAGGTGACATTGAAGAAGCTGAATCGAAACTTATACGATATTGTAGAGAACCACTCTGAGTCTTTATTCCCCTAGTCTTCTTCGCATCCTTACTTACCTCCTTATACTACTGTAAGCATATGAAGGAATGGGTGAACGGGAAACCTGTTGTTAGGAGAACGGGAAACCTGTTGTTAGGAGGACGGGGCCTGTTGCCAAGGAGAACGGATAACATGGAAAGACAAGGAATACAAGGAAAGACAAGGAAAGCGTGGGAGTTGCCGGGGTAACCTCCCTCTCCGGTCGAGTAACCTTCTACCTCTCCTTGTTGCCGAGGAATGGAATTCCTATTCAAATTCCCGGGAAAGTCGACTTTGTTCGATAGTTCCCATCTCTCGATCACCCCACAAGAGAAGCCACTCGAACGAATAGCTCCTTTCTTGCCGTGGAATTCCTCAAAGCTATAATATAAATGGAATTCTCCCTTGACTCGATCTTTAAAAAAATG